GTTATATATATTATATAATTTCTTATATAATATTAGAATAGAATTTCTAATTAGTTATATTATTTATAACTATAGAAAGAATTGTGAACTATAATATATAGATATAGTTCATATTAAATTCTTAGCTAATAGCTAAGATCCGGTAGTTTCTTGAATTCCTATACATTATTTCTGTTATGTGAGCCCGCTTAGCTCAGAGGTTAGAGCATCGCATTTGTAATGCGATGGTCATCGGTTCGATTCCGATAGCCGGCTTTTTTCTCTATCGATTTTTTCCATGATTGGTAATCTTTCCTCTCCCTTTCTCCAAACATTGAGTCACTAATCTATTATGTCGTGATAACTTGTAACTATGAAAAAAAGTTGATTAGAGCAATTAGATCTATATAGAACAAATCATAAAACAGAGCCTTAATTTCCTATATATACAAAAAATCCGGATATTGACACAATTCATTTCATTCTACTTTGTAATACTTCAGTAGATTTAGCTTTGCTTTGTTTATCCTTTAGTTTAGTTCAGTCTTAATTTCGATTTCTTCTGTAAAATGAAATTTCAATAAAATAAAAAGGAGTCTTTATGTCTCGTTACCGAGGACCTCGTTTCAAAAAAATACGCCGTCTGGGGACTTTACCGGGATTAACTAGTAAAAGACCTAGATCCGGAAGTGATCTTAAAAACCCATTGCGTTCCGTGAAAAGATCGCAATATCGTATTCGTCTAGAAGAAAAGCAGAAATTGCGTTTTCATTATGGTCTGACAGAGCGACAATTACTTAGATATGTGCATATCGCTGGAAAAGCCAAAGGGTCAACAGGCCAGGTTTTACTACAACTACTTGAGATGCGTTTGGATAATATCCTTTTTCGATTGGGTATGGCTTCGACCATTCCTGGAGCCAGGCAATTAGTTAACCATAGACATATTTTAGTTAATGGTCGTATAGTGGATATACCAAGTTATCGCTGCAAACCTCGAGATATTATTACTACGAAGGATAAACAAAGATCGAAAGCTCTGATTCAAAATTATATTGCTTCCTCCCCTCACGAGGAATTGCCAAACCATTTGACTATTGACTCATTCCAATATAAAGGATTAGTAAATCAAATAATAGATAGTAAATGGATCGGTTTAAAAATAAATGAGTTGTTAGTCGTAGAATATTATTCCCGTCAGACTTGAACCTAACGAACATAACAAAGAAAGGGAAAGGGGGTTCAAACAATTATGTCCTCTTTTCAACGAAGTAAATAGATCTAAGGGCCTTGAATCCACATTTTTCTCATTCACCTATCGCAAATTAATCCGCAGTAGGATTTTTTTTCTTTTTTGCTCTTTTTCCGCGATATTCGTATTTTACGTACTCGTACGGAAGAAATGTAATTAGGAATGGAGATTCTCTATCAAAAAACAAAAAGCTGTTGGAATAATGATATTAATTGTTATTTGATTTGATATATTGCGGTCGGTAACGCTGGTGAATTAACAGAAACGGAAAGAGAGGGATTCGAACCCTCGGTAAACAAAAAGCCTACATAGCAGTTCCAATGCTACGCCTTGAACCACTCGGCCATCTCCCCTACATAATCTTATTATTGACCAGAAACCGAGTGAATAGCGAGTTATTCATATTATTTTATTGCAGTACAGGCACGACCGGCTTCATAGAAATAAAAAATGCCTTTCAAATTTGATATTTATCAACAACAACTTCTCTTATCATCTACCCCATAGATCCATTACAAATTCATGAATCGTACCATGGATTTTTCTATTTCATTTCAATTGTATAATGTCCATCCCTTTTCCCTCTTGGGATCATAACCAAATCCAAATTTCTCGAGTTTAAGTTATAAGAATCTATAGTAAAATAAAGTTCTTAGTTATTCAACTTAGATGAAATGAAGTAATAGCTCCGCTCATTTGTACGAAATTTATATGAAATTCAATCTGATTCAAAAGTCTCTTATCTCTCTTTGTCTGATAAAGGGTACAATTTGAGCGGAAGGTACACATCTTTTTTTTAGAATTTTTCTGTTTTTATGTTATTTTGTACTGTACAATTCCCCTGTTTGTGGGAGCATTTACCCCGAAGGAGTAATGAGAAGAATTATAGAATGGATTGCGAATTATGCCTAGATCTCGGATAAATGGAAATTTTATTGATAAGACCTCCTCAATTATAGCCAATATTTTATTACGAATAATTCCGACAACTTCAGGAGAAAAAAAGGCATTTACCTATTACAGAGATGGTGTGATTTGATTCTTTTTTCTTGTTTTTTTTTTCCCTCACTTCCGTCTTACGAGAAAAAGACGCGGTTCGGAATAGAAAGAACCAAATTATTGAAATAAAGCTACGCTTAGTGAAGGTAAAGTTTGGAGATAGAACAACTCCTTCTGTCGTGTATCCTCGATTGATCCAGCCTCAGATACTTTAATTGTCAGTTGTCGATTTTAGTATTGAACGAAAGGATACATCTATAGGTTCTGTAT